TTAGGGATAGTAATGGAAACAGTTTTTCTATCTATTTTGATATTGAAAATCATATTTTTGAAATTGAGAACAATCATTCTTTTCTGAGTGAACTAGAAAGTTCTTTTTCTAGTTTTCGCAATTTTAGTTATATGAATAGTGGATCTACGAGTGAAGATTCCTTATACAATCATTACATGTATGATACTCAATCTAGTTGGAATAATCACATTACTAGTTGCATTGACAGTTATCTTCAGTCTCAAATCTGCGTTGATACGTCCATTGTAAGTGATAGTAGTGACAGTTACATCTCCGAGTGCATTTTTGCTAAAGGTAGAACTAGTAGTAAAACCCACGCGAAGAGTAGTGATTTCACTCTAAAAAAAAGGTCTAAAGATCTCGCTGCAACTCAAAAATACCAGGATTTGTGGCTTCAATGCGAAAATTGTTATGAATTAAATTATAAGAAATTGTTGATTTCAAAAATGAATATTTGTGAACAATGTGGATATCATTTGAAAATAAGTAGTTCAGAAAGAATCGAAGTTTTGATCGACCCCGGCACTTGGGATCCTATGGATGAAGACATGGTCTCTCTGGATCCCATTGGATTTCATTCGGAGGAGGAGCCTTATAAAGATCGTATTAATTCTTATCAAAAAAATACAGGATTAACTGAGGCTGTTCAAACAGGCGTAGGTCAACTACACGGTATTCCCATAGCAATTGGAGTTATGGATTTTCAGTTTATGGGAGGTAGTATGGGATCCGCAGTGGGGGAGAAAATCACCCGTTTGATTGAGTACGCTACCGATAAATTTATACCTCTTATTATAGTGTGTGCTTCGGGAGGGGCGCGCATGCAAGAAGGAAGTTTAAGCTTGATGCAAATGGCTAAAATAGCGTCTGCCTTATATGATTATCAATCAAATAAAAAGTTATTATATGTATCAATCCTTACATCGCCTACTACTGGTGGGGTAACCGCTAGTTTTGGTATGTTGGGAGATATCATTATTGCCGAACCAAATTCCTACATTGCATTTGCGGGTAAAAGAGTAATTGAACAAACATTGAATAAAACAGTACCCGAAGGTTCACAAGCGGCTGAATATTTATTCCAGAAGGGCTTATTCGACCTAATCGTACCACGTAATCTTTTAAAAAGCGTTCTGCTTGAGTTATTTAAGTTCCACGCCTTCTTTCCTTTGAATTCCAATTCAATCAAGTAGAGTGCACTAAGTTCAATTATTTTATTTGTAGCAAACAAGCGGATAACTCTTTTTTATCTAGATTACTAAATTAAGATTAACAAGTCTCTATCATCATCAACAAGAGAAAAGTGCGAGTTCTTCCTTTTGTGAATTTAGGCAAATAAAATAAATTTCGTCTTACGTATATAATTCTAATCAAATAGAAAAATATAAAAAAGATAGATATACAGTTTTGTATCTTTCTCCATCTCCCGAAAATCCCATTTCACTACAAAGAAAAATTCCAGTTGTCTTGCATTCTAACAAATCTTTCCATAATTTGTAAGAAATCTTTTCTTTATTAATTTAAAAAATTAGAAGCCAAGAATAAAACACAAAGAAATGAAGAAAACTAATCAAGTTGATTATCATACATATCTTTCATGTAGATAGATGAATAAGTCCATTTATTTAATTCTACATTCCTTGGACTTATTTTATCACTTAGATTAGATATGGAGATACTTATCTATCGAATAAGAATTTTCAAATTGAATTAATTAATAATAACTACGAATTTAGAATAATTACAATTATTAATTATAATCAATATAAATATGATTTTTAATAAAAAAACAGGTGCAAATCCAAATAGTAAATCGAGGTACCCCATTTTATGACAACTTTAAATTTTCCCTCTCTTTTTGTGCCTTTAGTAGGCCTAGTCTTTCCGGCAATTGCAATGGCTTCTTTATTTCTTCATGTTCAAAAAAACAAGATTGTTTAGATCTGAGGGGCTCAACCTTATCCGTTTTTTTTTTTTTGAAACTTAGACTTGTAGCATAACACAGATATTTATTGTGGGAAATGAAATATGGTATAACATGTGATTTCCGCCGAACATAAAAGAAAAGTTCTTATGCCGGCAGAAAATGATTTATGGGTAAATGAATTCTAGCTAGTTTCAAAGAGATCAGGATCGCCCGATGCCTAAAATGTAAAGTTGGTAGATCTATATGTATATCAATAATGTATATTGGGAGCCTACGCATACGAAGGGTATGTTATTATTTTAGATTTAACCAATTTGATGAATTACTCCTAAAGGTTCTCATCAAACTAGTGCTAGTTCATATCAAACTAGTGCTAGTTGATGAAAGTTCCTTCGGAAACAAAAGAAAGTAAAGTCAAAATCATTTGGGGTATTCTCTCAATTCCAATAAAATGCAATCGGATCAAGTATGAGTTGGCGATCAGAACATATATGGATAGAACTTATAACGGGGTCTCGAAAACTAAGTAATTTTTGTTGGGCCCTTATCGTTTTTTTAGGTTCATTAGGATTCTTATTGGTTGGAACTTCCAGTTATCTTGGTAAAAATTTGATATCTTTTGTTCCGCCTCAGCAAATCATTTTTTTTCCACAAGGGATCGTGATGTCTTTCTACGGGATCGCGGGTCTCTTTATTAGTTCCTATTTGTGGTGCACCATTTCCTGGAATGTAGGTAGTGGTTATGATCGATTCGATAGAAGGGAAGGAAAGGTGTGTATTTTTCGTTGGGGATTTCCTGGAAAAAATCGTCGTATATTCCTCCGATTCCTTATAAAAGATATTCAATCCGTTAGAATAGAAGTTAAAGAGGGTATTTATGCTCGTCGTGTCCTTTATATGGACATCCGCGGCCGGGGGGCTATTCCGTTGACCCGTACTGATGAGAATTTGACTCCGAGAGAAATGGAACAAAAAGCCGCGGAATTGGCCTATTTCTTGCACGTACCAATTGAAGTCTTTTGAGAAAAAGAGCTGCGTCTAAAAAATGAATGTTTTCTCGGCAGGAGGGAAAAAATGCAAGAATCCTCTTTTTTCTATAACATAACTGAAGTTTCGCCAGAACGTTCAGTCCAGCCAAAGTCGATGTATATATAACAACCATAAAACAAAACAACTTTTTTGTGTTTTTTTATGCGTATCCAAATTCATGCAACTCAATTGAAACAAGTAATAAATTAAACTACGAGATTCAATCTATTTCATATAACAAACGATTTCGAAAGAAAGGAATTGCTCTTTTTTTGAAGTTCCATATTTGTTGGACGTGATACTTTAGATGCAGATAAATCATATCTTGTCAATTATTTCCTTTTTTGTTTTGTCAATCGACCCTTTAATTTTATCCTTTCGTTGGAATTTTTTCGAAATATTGGATATTTTGAAAGAAACACTTGTTTGGAATTTGCTGAATTAAGATATTTGGAAACAATATTTTGGATTATTTCTTCATTTGAATTCGAAGTCGAGTCTATTTCTGTATTCTTTCTAGATTCAAACAAATAAAAATAAAATAGTTTGATACCTTGTCTAGAACTCATGTTTGAAAGAAATATTCGATCACATGGAGTCATGAAGTGAAGTGGGTTAATTAAAAATTAACAGGTGATAAATGGAAAAAAAGAAAGCCTTCACTCCTCTTTTGTATCTTACATCTATAGTATTTTTACCTTGGTGGATTTCTCTCTTATTTACTAAAGGTATGGAATCTTGGGTTACGAATTGGTCGAATACTGGCCAATCCGAAATTTTTTTGAATGATATTCAAGAAAAAAGTATTCTAGAAAAGTTCATAGAATTGGAGGAAATCCTCTTTTTGGACGAAATGATCAAAGACTATTCGGAGACACATCTACAAAAGATTCCTATAGGAATCCACAAAGAAACGATCCAATTAATAAAGATACACAATGAGGGTCGTATCCATACGTTTTTGCACTTCTCAACAAATATAATCTGTTTTATTATTCTAAGCGGTTATTCTATTTTCGGGAATGAAGAACTTGTTATTCTTAACTCTTGGGCTCAGGAATTCCTATCTAATTTAAGTGACACAGTCAAAGCTTTTTTGATTCTTTTATTAACCGATTTATGTATCGGATTTCATTCGCCCCATGGTTGGGAACTAATGATTGGTTCTGTCTACAAAGATTTTGGGTTTATTCATAATGATCAAATTATATCTGGTCTTGTTTCCACCTTTCCAGTTATTCTCGATACTATTTTTAAATATTGGATTTTCCGTTATTTAAATCGCGTATCTCCCTCACTTGTAGTTATTTATCATTCAATGAATGATTGATAAACGATCTAGCGAGATTAATCTAATCGAATTAGAATGTTTCTTACTTTGTAGTTCTACATAAACATTAAAAACTTCCTATCCGTAGGATTTTCATCTTCATCCTATCGTATTCCCATAAAATGATTTCAGTAAAGTAAATAGCAGAATCGTGGATAGGGAACTATACTAGTGACCTACCCCATTTATTGTAGAAATTTTCGGATCAATGATTAGACCATGCAAACTAGAAATACTTTTTCTTGGATAAAGGAACAGATTACTCGATCTATTTCCGTATCGCTCATGATATATATCATAACTCGGACATCCATTTCAAGTGCATATCCGATTTTTGCGCAGCAGGGTTATGAAAATCCACGAGAAGCAACTGGGCGTATTGTATGTGCCAATTGCCATTTAGCTAGTAAGCCCGTGGATATTGAGGTTCCACAAACAGTACTTCCTGATACTGTATTTGAAGCGGTTGTTCGAATTCCTTATGATAAGCAAGTGAAACAAGTTCTTGCTAATGGTAAAAAGGGGGGTTTGAATGTGGGGGCTGTTCTTATTTTACCGGAGGGTTTTGAATTAGCTCCTTCCGATCGTATTTCTCCTGAGATGAAAGAAAAGATAGGCAGTTTGTCTTTTCAGAGCTATGGCCCTAATAAAAAAAATATTCTTGTGATAGGGCCTGTCCCCGGTCAGAAATAT